TAAAGTATGCCGTTCGCGATACATAAAATACTCAGCCAGGGCTGCTCCCGTATAAGGGGCGAGGTATTGTAATGTAGCAGGTGAATCCGCCATTTCAGCTACTACAATAGTGTATTCCATGGCCCCCTCTTCATGGAAAGTAGTTACTACTTGAGCCACGGAGGATGCTCTTTGACCGATAGCTACATAAACACATATTACATCTTGCCCTTTTTGATTGAGAATTGTATCTGTGGCTACTGCTGTTTTGCCAGTCTGTCTGTCCCCAATAATTAACTCTCGCTGACCGCGCCCTATGGGGATCATCGAATCGATAGCAATAAGCCCTGTTTGAAGGGGTTCATATACGGAACGCCTGGAAATTATACCCGGAGCAGGAGATTCAATTAAGCGAGATTCCGAAGCTACAATTTCGCCTCTCCCATCAATAGGTTTAGCCAGAGCATTTATAACACGACCCAAGTAAGCCTCGCTCACGGGTATCTGAGCAATTCTTCCTGTTGCTTTTACAAAACTTCCCTCTTGTATCATCAACCCATCGCCCATTAATACAATCCCAACATTTTTGGATTCCAAATTCAGAGCAATACCCCTAGTCCCTTCTGCAAATTCGACTAATTCACCTGACATTATTCCACCAAGACCTATAATACGAGCAATCCCATCCCCCACTTGAATTACGCGACCGATATTCTCAATCCCTACTTTCCTATTATATTGTTCAATACGTTCGCGGAGAATTTTATGAATTTCGTCGACTCGAAGGGTTGCCATTAGTGTTTCTTGACTCTTTTTTTCGGAAGCAAGGGGAAAAATAATGCCTAAATTCTAAACGAAAGTAGAAGTTCAAGGTCTAATTAATTTAATTATTTCTTTGATTCTATGGCCCCTAGAATGCCAATATTAGCACGAATCGTACGGAAATGTAACTCGGTATTCAAACAACTATTCAGAGTTCCTAGAGCTCCTTGTACGGCCTGTTGGAAAACCCGTTGTCGGACCTGATTCATCGCCCTTTGTTTTTCAAAATAAAGGATTTCATTTTTAGACTTTTCTAATTGTTCCAAACTAATAGAAGTAGCATTAATCAAATTTGCTTTTTCTCGTTCTATCTCAGAGTATCCATTCATTCGATACTCATCCGCTTCTAGTTCGACTTTCTGTAATCGAACCCGAGCTTTTTCGAGCTGCTCAATGGTCCCTCTACGCAATTCTTCCGAATTTCGAATAGTACTCAAGATTCTCTGTTTTCGATTATCTAATAAATCTTTTAATGAAAGTAGATTATCTTGCTATTAAGTTTACAATTTTTATGATCTCTTCCCGAACCAAACATGAATCTTTCGATTCATTTGGCTCTCACGCTCCTTTTTTTTCTTTTTTTGCTATGGCTATTTCCATATCTTTTTTTTTATGTAATGAGCCTATCCTCTATCTTCTCTTTTCTGTTTATATTTCAATATACCGAAACCCATATTAAGAATATAAGACTAGATAAATATTAAGAGGACTCTTCCGCCTAGATAAAAATCTATCATGGTCAGCAAAGTTGTTTCTTTATTTGTATTTGCCCTTTAGTTAATAATTTCAATTTCATTAAGAAAAACTAACTAAATAAATGGAAAATGAAAATTGATAGAATTCTTTTTTTTTTCTTCAAATCCAAAAAATTTCTCTTTTTTTTATTTTATACATAGGTCGTCGATTCGGCATTGGATAAAAAAGGGCAGGGTGCCCTTCTAGTAAATAGTTCAAACCATTTTATCGATATGAGTGTTTTATATCAGATAAATTCTACATTAGCTATTTCCCGTTTAAAGCATTTCGGTACTAATACTAATATAGTTGTAGAAAGAGTACCCCTTTTTGCCTGGACTTCAAGCAGTTTAGCTTTAACCGTGTTAATGGTCTCACATTATTGGTCTATAGAGAATCAAAGTTGATTTACCAATGAGTCGCGAAATGCTATGGTTCTTCCATATGATTTCTGAATTTATTCAGAAGTAATTCGTCGAGATCGTGCACCTTTTTCTTATTTATCCAAAAAATACTAAAAAATATTTTAAAGTGCAGCCGGATAGATCCAATCTATTCTTGAAATAGACAACTCGCACACACTCCCTTTCCAAAAAAAATCAATACACCAACCACTACAGTTAGATTTATTAGATTTGTTGCTAAAATATCGGTATTAAGCCCGAAACTCCCAGCGGATGGCCAGTGAGCTAAAAAAACGAAAGAATGGGTTACATTTTTCATATGCTCTCCTCTTATAGATAGGACGAACAAAGAGCAAAGTTTTTCGATCACTTACTTCGCTCGCCCTTTTTTGATCGGTTTTTTTAATGTAATTTTTTTTAATGCAAATAGATTCAATCTAATAATTTCTTTTAGATTAAGTCTTAGGTCTCGTTTGACCTGTGAAAGACTCCTTTGTTGAAATGTTCCAAAAATTCCTAAAATAAAAGGAAAAAGACTTTCCACTGTCCTAAACTAAGGACGGGAAGGAAGAAGGCGAGCATATCCTCTAAATTGATCATCCTCAAATCAGCCCTTCCTGGGGTGGGGTATTGTCTGTCCCGATAAATAGGTAATTCCAGGAGTAATAAATAGGAGTAAAGTATTGATATAATTGGAATTGCAGAAGCAAATACCAATTTACTAAAAAAAGAAAAAAGTATCTAATCTAAAGGACTCATTTTCTTTTTTAGGATTAAACAAAAGGGTTCGCAAATAAAAGCGCTAGTGCCACAACTAGTCCATAAATTGTTAAAGCTTCCATAAAAGCTAGACTAAGCAATAAAGTACCTCGTATTTTACCTTCTGCTTCTGGCTGTCTCGCAATACCTTCTACAGCTTGTCCTGCAGCAGTACCTTGACCAACTCCAGGCCCAATAGAAGCAAGCCCTACGGCCAATCCAGCAGCAATAACGGAAGCAGCAGCAATTAGTGGATTCATGGTGAGTTCCTCGTGTCAAAAAAAAAAGAAATGGTTAAGGATACAATCAACCAAGAAATTCTTACTTCTAAGCTCTATTGGGGAGAAGTAACTAAAAAGTACAAATTGAAATGATAATCTGAATTGTCCGAACTACTTCGAGATCTCATTTTTAGTTTCTAATCATTAGAGGTTTGTGTAAATCCATATGATTCTCATTATTCTATTTCTCTTTCTTTCCAACCAACCACTCTTTCATTCCATTCTTCTTTCTTTACTCTTCGATATCCTTGAGTTCCTATTTTTTCCCCTATCATCTAATCCATAATAAAAGACGAAATAGAGGAAGAACCCCTATTGAAATCGACCTAATCCAAATCCAATAGGAATTAAATCAAGATATACAATTGATAACAATATGCTGCATAGAACTGGATATGGAATCCAATTCCATATAGAGGGAATTCGATATATCGGATTAGATAATGAATCTAACTTAGGAATATATAATATCCCATATACATTTGTTTCTTCTATTTTGCGTATTTTCTCATTTTCTATTGATGAATCGGATTCTAAAATCATTCCTTAAAAACCCGCACAAAAGATGACTGGACTTATAGACATTAAGGATATAGATCTAGCCTGACTCCGCCCCCCTTAATGCATATATACTTTGACAATTCCGTAATATAGTCTATTCTCTCTCCTACAACTCTAGGTTGTATATTCATACGCATTTCTAACTATTTAGTTTTCCAACCAAGCGGATTATCTGGAACCATGCATGAATTGAGCTAAGCTAAAAAAAAAGACTATTTTGAAAACTAGTCAATTCAATGATGACCTTCCATGGATTCACCTATATAGGCTGCGGCTAACGTTGCAAAAATAAGAGCTTGAATACCGCTTGTAAATAATCCAAGAAACATGACCGGTATAGGGACTACTAAGGGGACTAAAGAAACAAGAACAACAACGACTAATTCATCCGCCAATATATTCCCGAAAAGTCGAAAACTAAGCGATAATGGTTTTGTGAAATCTTCTAGGATGTTAATTGGTAAAAGAATTGGAGTTGGTTTAATATATTTCTCGAAATAACTCAATCCTTTTTTGCTAAGACCCGCATAAAAATATGCCGCTGATGTGAGTAAAGCTAAAGCAACAGTAGTATTTATATCATTCGTGGGTGCTGCTAATTCCCCATGGGGTAACTGTATAATTTTCCAAGGTAAAAGAGCACCCGACCAATTCGAAACAAAAATAAAAAGGAACATAGTTCCAATAAAGGGAACCCAGGGACCATATTCTTCTCCAATCTGAGTTTTGCTCAAGTCTCGAATAAACTCAAGCACATATTCGAAGAAATTCTGACCGTCGGTCGGGATGGTTTGTGGATTCCGAACAGCTATGATAACTGAACCTAGCAAGATAGTAATTACGACCCAAGAAGTGATGAGTACTTGGGCATGAATTTGGAAACCTCCTATTTGCCAATAGAAGTGTTGGCCTACTTCTACACCCGATATATCATAAAACCCCTTGAGTGTTTTAACGGAACATGGTATAATATTCATATTGTCCTCTGATAAAAATTGAACTTCAAAAAAGGAATTCTTTTGATTCAACCATCTCTTTCTCAACTCAGCAACTTGAAGTATTAATCTTATATTTAGGATACCAAGAAATCACATCAGATGATAATATATATCAATACCCTCTAATATATATCAATATTCCCCTTCTTTTATCTATGCAAAACAAAAAAGAATAGTAAGTGATCCCATAAATCTACGCAGTTACCCAAGAATGAACTATTCTTCTTAATCAACGATTTCTTATATAGAGAGAACGGCCCTCACAAATTGCAAATACTAATTTGTTAAGAATCAATCGAATTGAAGTCATAGTGTCATCGTTGGCTGGAATCGATATATTTGCGAGATCTGGGTCACAATTTGTATCGACTAAAGAAATAGTAGGAATCCCCAAAATGGCACATTCCTGAAGAGCTATATACTCTTTTTGCTGATCAAGGACGATCACAATGTCCGGCAACCTCGTCATATATTTGATCCCGCCGAGATATCTTTGCAAGGTAGATAATTTTCTCTTCAAGATTGCCACATCTCTTTTTGGGAGATGGTGGAATTTTCCCATCTTTTCTTCTGCTCTTAAGTCTCTAAATTGAGAAAGTCTAGTTTTCGTAATCGACCAATTCGTTAACATACCACTGAACCACTTTTTATTAACATAATGACAACGAGCCCTTATTGCAGCTGATGCTACTAAATCCGCTGCTCTTTTTTTGGTACCAACAATTAAAAAGCTTTTTCCCTGACTTGCTGCATCAAAAACTAAATCACAAGCTTCTGATAAAAAACGAGCCGTTCTAGCGAGATTTGTAATATGAGTACCTTTACGCTTTGCCGAGATGTAAGGGGCCATTTTAGGATTCCATTTCTTAATACCATGACCAAAATGAACTCCCGCTTCTATCATCTCTTTCAAATTGATGTTCCAATATCTTCTTGTCATTTTTTCCACACTTCCTTTTGATTTTTTCTTTTTTTTTTCATCCTACCATTCCATTACGGAATTTATTTCTTTTTTTTTTGAAAATTAAGAAAGAGCCGAAATAGCTTGAAATAAATAATAATTGTTCCGATGTAACCTTCCACTGAGAATTGGCTATTGATACATGGTATAAACGTAACCTTAATGAATTAACTGACTTCTTTTACTTATTAAAATAAAATAAAAATCTAAAATCTGACCTGTTAGTGTTCTAAGGTCAAAAGTCTAGTTTAAATAAAAAAATCTGCTTTATGTATCCTTAAATCGTATAAATGGGGGTTCTGATGTCTCATAGAAATTGTTTGTTACATCAGAATCAGAAGAAACTAATTCTGTATGGAGAAACAAAATATCTCTCATTTCCGACGCGAATAGATTTTTTTTTTGAATTTCGAAATAAAGGTTCTTGTCTTGTGGGGAATGATGCACAAATTTTTGGAATCCGGTACCAACAGGTATAATCCCCCCCAGAACTACGTTTTCTTTCAGGCCTTTCAACCAATCAATACGACCTCGTAGGGCAGCTTTTGCTAAAACTCGAGCAGTTTCTTGAAAACTTGCTTCAGATATGAAACTTTGGGTATTCAGGGAAGCCCTTGTTATTCCCAATAAGATTGCCCGATAATAGACCGATTCATCCAAAGCTCGTCCTGCTCGTTCTGCTCGTAATAGTCCGATTAATTCCCCAGGTGAAAAAACATTAGACATTCCATCTTCGGAAACCCGCACTTTTGATGTTACTTGGCGTATAATAATCTCTATATGTCTATTATGGATCTGTACCCCTTGGGATCGATAAACCTTTTGGATCTTATTAACCAAAGAGATACGACTTTGGGCTATGGTTAGCTCAGCTCCAATCAAGAATCCCCAGGGGACCCCAAGAATTCTTGGTATACGCTCATTCCAATCCTCAATTCTCCTTTCGAGATTCGGCGATAGTGAATCAATTGAACGCGCTTCAAAGATTTGTTCTACTTTTGGAAGACCTTGCGTTATGTCACTAGATCTCGATTTTTCATATATAAACGTAACTAACCTATCTCCTTTGTAAAGGATTTCTCCATAATGACCATGAACAGTTGCTCCTGTAGTGGCCAAATAAGGCTTAGCTGCTCTTATAACAAAGGAATCAATATTAACAATGAAAATTTGACCAGATTTTTTTATGTGCGATTTAAATAGACATACATTTTCGCAAATAAATTGTCCAAGGTGAATTATTGCCGATGTCTCCTCCCAAGAATCATGATGGAGAAAGTGCCAATTCAAATGGAATGGATCCAACATGATGTTACTATCGAAATTCGAAATCCTTTGATTTTCATCTATTAAAGAGTATTTAAGCCCTTGAAGTACTTGGAGGGTTTGTTTCAAATTGTCAAGGAACAAATATTTTTTTAACAGGATCTGATTATGCGTTAGTAAATAGTAAGATGAAGAAAAATTCGATATACTAGGTACAATAGCGGCTAAGGGCCCAAAAATATCTCGAATAGGAATTCTAGGATTCGATTCTTTTACCGCATTGGGATATTTCGAATTCTTGAATAAACCAATTCGAGAACAGTTGGATGCCGACAAAATCATCAAAGATTGGTATTCTTTATTTCGATTCAACAAGGTGCCAATAGCTTCTTGATGTTGGCTAAGTGATTGAATCTTCGCCTTGGAATAAAAGGAATTGGTGCGATCTAACCTATTATTGGGAATCGGTCCTGCACTTGTCCTATCATACCTTCTTCGTGTATACGAAATAGTGGACTTGACTAACTCAATTCTTAGGAAATCGCGAATCAGATCATTTGCTCTTACCTCAACAAGGGAAGCACGAGCCTCCTCTTTTTCTTCTTGTTCCCAATTCACTACTAAGCAAGTTCGAACAAATTGACTATTCGTATGATAAATTCTTTGAGTTAACTTGCTATTTTCATGAGAAATAAAATTGACAAGTCGAAGTTGGAAATTATCCTCTTCTTGCAAGAGATCTTGCGGGAAAAGTGTTGCTAAATTTCTCCCTTCGTCCATTTCATATGCGACTGCAGGTCGAACCGAAACAAAATACTTTTCCTTGCTCTTGAGAATTTTTTTCCGTTGAACATAGACCCAATTTTTCCTTTTTTTTGATTCCTTAGAATCTTTCTTTTCTCTTTCTGGTGGTATCAAACTACCACCTAATATCTTATCCGCCTCTTCAGGAAAATGCATATCTCCGGAAAAGATTTTGAGTTCCGTATGGCTTTTTTTTCTCTTCACTCGGACCAATCCACCTAGTCGACTTCTTGTATTTTTTGTGAGTTGTGTATCCACTCCAATGATACTATTATCAAGTACCTTTAGGGATGAGGATCTCGGCAAGATATGCAGTTCTTGAAGAATGAAAAAAAACCGATCTAGTTCTTTTTGGTATTTTAGACTAAATTCTTTTGTTCCTCGATGCTCAATCAAACCCTCTTTTTTTAAGATGGAATCTTCCTCTGGGCTCCCGTATTCGTCCTCTGAGTCTTCTTCTGAGTCTTCCTCTAAAGTCCCATATTCGTCCTCTGAGCCTTCCTCCGGGCTCCCATATTCGTCCTCTGAGTCTTCCTCTAGAGTTCCATATTCGTCCTCTCGGGTTCTATATTCGTTCTCTGGGCTCCCATATTCGTCTTCTGAGTCTTTCTCTCCAGTCCTATATTCATCCTCTAGGATCCCATATTCGTCTTCTAGGGCTTCATATTCGTCCTCTAGGATCCCATATTCATCTTCTAGGGTTTCATATTCGTCCTCTCGAGTCCTATATTCGTCTTCTAGGGTTTCATATTCTTCCTCTCGGGTCCTATATTCGTTCTCTGGGCTCCCATATTCGTCCTCTGAGTCTTCCTCTCGAGTCCTATATTCGTCCTCTAGGGTCCTATATCTAAATTTAACAATTCCTGAACCCTTTTTATCTTTTCTGTATCGTGGATCGTCAAAATAAGCAAAAATAGTATTTCTACGTAAAACACCCATAAAGGGTATTTCAATCGAAATCCCCAAACAGGATATTAGTTCTTTCTCTTGTTCTTGATGATATTGTAATGGAATGACGAACCCATTTCTTCGCTTTTTCGCCAACAAATCCGAATTATCTTGAAGAATAGAAGGATAGACAAAATTCCAATGGCCATTGGACATGATTCGATCCGGCGTTGAATAATCAAGAATTTCCCTATCTTTTTTACCAAAAGTATCCAACAGTCTATGTCTTACTTGATCATTAGCCATTGAGAGGTCAAAGAGATATCTTCCGTCAACAGAAAAAGAATAAGTATTCATTTGATCTTGATCCTTGTGGAGCGAAAAAGACGCTATACTGGATCTGCACATACTTACTGACAATATCCATAAATGGCTTGTTTTTGGTAATCGACGAAGATTACCATATTGATATTCGGGCGCATGGTAAACATCAGTACTCCAGTGCATTTCCCCGTCTGATTCGGAATAAATATGCTTTTGTACTTTTTCTTTAAAATGCAAAGTGGACGTTCCGGCACGAATCTCCGCAATTACTTGTTCGGATTCTACATACTGATCATTTTGCACTAGAATCAAGCTTTTTGAGGGAATATTCACACTATATAGAATATCCTGACTCTGAATAGTTACATGCAAGTCTATATAACATAGAAAAGCAGGCTGCCCATGACGGGTACGTGTGGGGTGAACCAAATCTTCATTGAATTGGATTTTTCCATTCGAAGGGGATCGTACAAGGTCGGCAGTACCCCCTGTGAATACTCCGCCAGTATGAAAAGTTCTTAATGTTAGTTGAGTCCCTGGCTCCCCAATTGATTGACCTGCAATAATACCTACGGCTTCCCCCAATTCGACCAGATCGCCATGAGTGGGACTCCGACCATAACATAATTGACAGATCCAAGATGTGCTCCGGCAAGTAAAGGGGGTTCTAATATATATTGGTTGTGCTCGAAATGGTTGTGCTCGAAAGGCAGTTATGAATCGATTGACTAATCCAATTCCAATATCTTGATTTCGAGCGGCAATGCATCGTGAACCAATATATATATCGTCTGCTAATACACGACCAATTAGTGTTTGGACAAAAAGTTTTTCCGTCATCCCATTTTGAGGACTCAAAGAAATACCTTGGATAGTACCACAATCTCTTCTACGCACAATAATATGTTGAACTACTTCAACAAGTCTACGTGTAAGATATCCAGCATCCGCTGTTCGTACAGCAGTATCTACAACCCCTTTGCGGGCTCCGTAGCAGGAAATTATATATTCTGTCAAAGAAAGTCCCTCGCGTAAATTGCTTTGAATAGGTAAATCAATCATTTGTCCTTGAGGATCCGCCATTAATCCTCTCATACCTACTAATTGGTGTACCTGAGATGCATTTCCTCTGGCTCCTGAAAAAGACATTAGATAGACTGGATTAGAAGGATCCGTTATCCGAAAATTCGAATTCATTTCTTGTTTCAAATATTCACTTGTAGCATACCATATCTCAACGGATTGGCGTAATTTTTCTACCGCGTGTACAGCCCCATAATAATAGTGTTTCTCCAAAAGAAAACTCTGTTGTTCCGCGTCTTGCACTAACCATCCCTTAGATGGTATTGTTAAAAGATCCTCGATTCCTAATGAAATCGATGTAGTAGTGGCTTGATGAAAGCCCAGAGTCTTTATTTGATCCAGTATATGGGATGTATATCCCATTCCGAAATGATCTATTAATCTGCTAATAAGTCGTTTCATAGCAGTTCCGTCTATCTCTTTATTATGAAAGACCAGATTGGCCCGTTCCGCCATACATAAGTACCCCCTTTTTCGGCTGAGTAGGATTCGACAATTGCTGAGTAGGATTCGACAATGGGCCTGAGTCAGTGATTCGAAAATTTAATTAACTTCCTTTCCTTAATCTCAATCTGGATTCGCGCGGCAAAAATGATGATACTAGCGAAATCGGAATGCCCCCCGAAAGGGAGGGGCATCGCCGAATCTAACTTCCTTGTTTAGATAGTGTATGAATAGGCCTGACTAAATCCTTGTATGGCTTCCTCTATTTCTCTATAAAAAGAAATATGACCAAGAGTGCTTCGAATGTATATAGAACGGATTTCTTTTTTTCTATTTCCCACTATTAGATAGTGGGCATAAATCTCATGATAAGTCCCCAAAGATTCATATTGAACTTCAATCGGAACTTCTCTTGACCCAATGACGCGTTGATCTAGTTTCCATCGGAGCCACAAGGGACTGTCTAAACTGATTCGTTTCTGTCTATAAGCTCCCAGTGCATCATAGGAATTAGAAAAATGGGGTTCTTTATCTTTTGTATACTTATAATTATTATTATTGTAATTTACTTTTTGATTTGGATAGTTTGCGCAACTATTATATCTATTTGCACAAATACCCCGACGGTTTCCAATCGTTAATACATAAAGTCCGATAAGCATGTCTTGGGTCGGTACGCAAATAGGATCCCCAATAGCGGGAGATAGGAGATTCATATGAGAAAACATAAGTAAACGGGCTTCCGCCTGAGCTTCCAAGGATAAAGGTAGATGAACAGCCATTTGATCCCCATCAAAGTCCGCATTGAAACCCTTACACACTAATGGGTGTAAACAAATAGTACGCCCCTCCACTAAAGTAGGTTGGAAGGCCTGTATGCCTAATCTATGCAGGGTAGGTGCTCTATTCAACAGTACAGGATGTCCCCGCATAACTTCTTGAAGTATTTCCCATACAATGGGTTCCTTTTCCCAAATTTTCCTTTTAGCAATCCTGACATTAGAAGTAGCGCGTTTCGTGATTAAATCGCGAATTACAAATAGCTGAAAAAGCTTTATTGCTATCTCTAGAGGTAATCCACATTGATGTAATGAAAGCGAAGGACCCACAACAATGACAGAACGCCCCGAGTAATCGACCCGTTTTCCAAGCAGAGTCTCGCGAAACCTTCCCTCTTTACCTTCAATTACATCTGAAAGTGATTTGTATACTTTATTGTGACCATCCCTCGTTGGTTGCCCGCGGGACCCACTATCAAGAAGTGTATCCACGGCTTCTTGTACCAATTTTTCCTGGCACATTACTAAATCTGCTGGCGCTAATTCACTTCTTTTTAATAGATAGGCAAGGTTGTTGTTCCGACGAATAACTCTCTTATAAAGTTCATTAATATCCGAAGTCACTACTTTATCCCCAGACCTATAAACAATGGGTCTCAATTCGGGAGGAAGAACTGGTAATAAGCACAAAACCATCCATTCTGGTTCTACATTTGTTTGAATAAAATGTTTCGCCAATTGCATGCGTCTAATCAAAAAAACTTTTCTTATTCGTCTTTTTCTATCTTCCCATTCATCTCCACTATACCCCTCGTCTTCTAATTCCTTCCATTCGACCAAGGAATTCTCTATAATAATTCGCAAATCCAAATCTGCTAATTGTTCTCTAATAGCACCTGCTCCTGTCGCAATTTCCCGATTTCGAAATGTTGCAAAGCCTGGGGTAGAAAAAAAGGGAGAAATGCTGTGGTTACAGGATGCAATTTCATCTTCGAATAAACCTCGTAATCGTAAGAAAGTAGGTTTTTTAGCGCTGGGCCTAGCAAAAGAGAAATCGCCGTATACTAGGCCCTCCAATTTCTTAAGGGGTTTATCTAAAAGGTTCGCGATATAACTAGGAAGACCTTTCAAATACCACACATGAGTCGCGGGACATGCGAGTTTGATGTATCCCATTTGATATCTTCGTATCCGAGAATCAACAAATTCTACCCCGCATTTTTGGCAAAATCTTTCCTCTTCGTTTTCAGCTCCGCTCGCTCGAGAATTTCCACAAGCACAAATTCCGCTTTTTATGGGTCCAAAGATTCTTTCGCAAAACAATCCATCTTTTTCTGGTTTATCGGTTTTATAATGAAAAGTAGAGGGCCTTGTGACTTCGCCAACGACTTCCCCATTAGGTAGGTTTTTGTTAGCCCAAGCCTTTATTTGTTGAGGGGAAACGAGTCCAATTTGAAGTTGTTGATGTTTATATTGGTCAATCATAAATAAGAAAAGAATTTATATTTATTCCGATCAAACTTCCTCCCTATTAACCTGGAAGTTCTTCTCAGATACAAGGAAATGATTCAGTTCTAGAGCCAAAGATCGTAGTTCTCGAACGAGCACTCGAAAAGATTCTGGAGGATACTCGTGATTAGGTACTCTTTTTCCCCAGATCGTAGCATTAAGTATTTCTTGGCGAGCTATAAGATGATCAGATTTATAAGTAAGTATCTCTTGTAAAATATGAGCAACACCAAATCCTTCTAAAGCCCAAACTTCCATTTCTCCTACTCGTTGTCCCCCTTGCTTGGCTCTTCCTCTAACGGGTTGTTGTGTAACAAGTGAGTAGGGCCCAGTAGAACGTCCATGGATTTTCTCATCAACTTGATGAATTAATTTTAAGATATAGGACTTCCCTATTAGAACAGGTTGTTCGAAGGGGTCTCCTGTTCTTCCATCAAATATTCTGCTTTTTCCCGGGTACTCGGGTTCAAATACCCATGGATTTTTTGTTTGTTTACTGGCTTCATATAATTCTGAAAACACAAGTTTTCTTGAAGCCTCTTGCTCATATCTCTCATCAAAGGGTGCTATTCTATAATGTTTCTTTAGCAGATCCCCGGCTAATCCGAGCGAGCTTTCAAATATTTGTCCCACATTCATTCGTGAGGGTACTCCTAAGGGATTGAAGACCATATCAACAGGTGTTCCATCTTGCAAATAGGGCATATCTTGCCTGGGCAAAATTTTGGAAATGATCCCCTTATTCCCGTGTCTTCCGGCTACTTTATCCCCAACTTTGATTTCGCGTTTCTGTAAAATATATACACGAACCATTATGTCTAGGGGGTCCCTCTGGATCCATTTCACATCGATAACGCGCCCTCTTCCACCTATAGGTAGTTTGAGAGAAGTTTCTTTTGAAGTGGATACCTCAAGGCCAAATATGGCCCGTAATAACCCAGCTTCCGCGATATACGACGATTCGCTCGCTATCTGAGGCGTTAATTTACCTACTAAAATATCGCCAGTTTCTACCCAGGATCCCAACCTAACAACTCCATTTCTGTCCAAATTGCGGAGTAAATGTTCTTCTAGATGTGGTATTTCTTTAGTAATTTTTTCAGCGGAGCCTTGGCTTGTCGTATCCGTCTGAATTTCATATTTTCGGATGTGAAAAGAAGTATAAATATCCTCATATACCAAACGTTCGCTAATTAGTACTGCGTCTTCAAAATTGTAACCTTCCCATGGCATATAAGCTACTAATACGTTTTTTCCTAAAGCAAGTTCCCCACCAACTGTAGCAGCTCCCTCCGCTAAAATTTGTCCTTTTTTAATGGATTTACCCCGCAGAACCCGAGGTTTTTGGTGCATACAAGTATTTTTGTTAGAGCGCCGATGGGTAACTAAAGGAATACTTATAGTCTTCCCACTACTTGATAAAAGGATCTTGTGACTATCAGTAGAAATGATCTTTCCCTCGCGTTCGGCTATAACGGAAACCCTCGAATCTAGAGCTGTTTGGCGTTCCAATCCAGTTCCAACAATGCACTTCTCGGACCGAGAAAGCGGAACTGCTTGGCGCTGCATATTAGAACTCATTAAAGCCCGATTCGCATCATTATGCTCAATAAAAGGAATGAGAGAACCTCCAATAGAAAAATATTGGAAAGGAAAAATACTTCTAACATGAATCTGTTCCCATGCAATAGTCAGGAATTCTTGACGGTATCTAGCTGGAACAACCTGTTCTTCCTGAATACCCTGATTCAAGGACAAAGAATTTCCTGCTGCTATCATATAATATTCATCTCTATTTGGTGATAAATAAACCACCTGTCTCTCTTTTTTTTCTTTTGCTTTCTCAGATATTTCATAAAAGGGACTCTCTATGGACCCCCACCAGTGGTCAATTCTCGCATGAATAGCTAAGGATCCAGTAAGTCCAACATTGATTCCTTCGGACGTGTCAATTGGACAAATACGCCCATAGTGACTCGGATGAATATCTCGGCTCCGAAAACTTGCAGTTCTCCCCGTCAATCCTCCAGGACCCAAACAACTCACTTTTCGCCCATGAACAGTTTGTGTCAATGGATTGGTTTGATCAAAAACTTGAGATAAGGGGTATGTGCCAAAAAAGGTCTCATAAGTAGTTATTAATAAAATCGAAGTTGAAGTTGGAGTTACCAAAGTTTGTGGAGTCGGTTTCGATTGACGTATGAATACTCTACGGATAGTTTTTTGAACCGCATGTTGTAAACGACCAAGAGCCAGTCCGAATTGATCTTGTAACAGATCCGCAACCGAACGAATACGTTTATTTTTCAAGTGATTCATATCGTCATCGTCAAGTATACCCGTTCCAAATTTCATTCCAATCAAATGATCCGTAGCGGCCAATACATCTCGTGGTAACAAGAATGTATTGTTCTGAGGTATATCAAGATTCAGTCTCCGATTCATATTTCGTCGACCAATCCTTCCTAATTCACATTTTTGTTGAAAAAATTTCTTTTGTAATTCCTCACATAAGGACTCCGAAAATACCAGGTCCCCACCTACACAAGCAAATTGTTGATAAAACTCCAAAATAGCTTTTTCTTTTGACTCAATCCTCTTCTTCTCCTTAGCATTCGGGAAAGATAAGAAAATTTCAGGGTAGGAAACATTATCTAGAATTTCTTTTAGATTCGAACCCATAGCTGATGATAGAACTAGAATAGATATCTTTTGTTTTCTACTCACGCGAGCCCATATCCTTTCTTTTTTATCAATTGCTAATTCCGATCTTCCTCCCCAATCTGATATTATAGTCCCAGTGTAGATAGAAATTCCCTTATGGTCTAATTCCGAGCGGTAGTAAATACCAGGACTTAGCAATATTTGATTGATCACAATTCGGTATATTCCATTTATTATAAAGGTTCCTAAGGAATTCATTATAGGAATGTTTCCAATAGAAATGGTTTGCTTTTGCACATCGAAACCAAAAATTAATCTCGCAGATACATATAATTCGGAAGAATAGGTGAGTGATTCATACACAGCATCCCTTTCTTTTATCGAGGGTTCTAGCAATTGATATCCTTTCGCAAATAATTGAAATGCAATTTCGTGATCTGGATCTTTAATTGTTGGAAACTTCTCAAGTTCTTCTGCCAAGCCTTGATTAATGAACCTACAAAATCCCTCGAATTGGATCTGACTAAATCCGGGTATTGTGGACATTCCCTCATTTCCATTCCGGAGCATCTTAATCTTAAGTTTCCTGTTTATCGAAGAAAAATTCCATTATCAGCTCACTCTTCATCAATCCCTATGGATCGATCTAGCAATTATGGAATCCATATTCTGTTTACTGAATCACATGAAATTCTAGGGAACTCCACATACATATTTCATATATGTATTTCATACATATGAATAGAGACAATTTCGACGAAAGTTCGAATTTGCCAGGGGTACAAATCGAATGAAAATGAATTGATAAAACATTCCTAGAAAAAAATTCTGCCACTTACACTTTATGATACTAATCAGATTGGATGGCAAAGATTTCTCATTTTATCTCCTTTCTATGAATGGGATAAAGCCATAATATAATAATTTATAAGCACTAGAAAATTTGACTTTAGTTCGATTTAGAATAGCACGCTTAGTTTAATTTCAAAAAAGAATAAGAATTTGAGGGTTCTTTTTTGTTTCGTAGTAGTAGAATTGCTAGAAAATATAGGATTTCATTGTAGAATCCTAAAATAAAGTAAGTCCTTTTTTTAAGTACATGCCAATCTAGTTATCCACCTCTCCACATATCCCTGCTTTTATCGTAATTTCACTTGGGTGGGCCAAGATGGTCAGGTCATACTCTATATCAGACCAAATTTCTTTTTTTTATTCAAGATATTTAATGCAATGAAAAATTAAAGCACGATTCCCCATAGAGATATGTACATAAGGGGGATCCATGGATAATAATGCTGTTATGGATAATAATGCTGTTCGGACCTGTAGTTTACCTATACACGGATTAGGCATAAATCCATTCTATTTTATTATGCCATTAAAAGGAAGGGGGGAGAGAATACCGATTTAAGAGTCGTTCACTACTGCAATTCAAAAAAAAAATAGAATTCTAGTTAATGGTTCCAATTTGTTCTGAATTTTGCAGCCTGTGACTGGAAATCCACTTTTTCTCTTTTTTCATCTCAATAGAAAGAAAAGGGAAGTTTTCTAGTGTTAGCAATGTTTGTTTTAAGATAGAATCCATCGAGGAGAATAATCGAAACTGGATTCAAAAAAAGCAGGAATAGATTTTTTGAAAAAGATTGGAAAAAAGTAAGTAGAATTAGATTCAAGATAAAAGAAAGGAGGTTTTAGTAAGAAAACCTGGATGAATACTTGCTCTTTTCTCTATTTTAGATCGGATTTTTTGGCGGCATGGCCAAGCGGTAAGGCAGGGGACTGCAAATCCTTTATCCCCAGTTCAAATCTGGGTGCCGCCTGATCAATAAAATACTTAGGCTTATAGTACTGATCGAACTCAACAAATTCGTACCCTGCATAAGTTGGGGCAAGAGAGTAACTAGGCCTGGCGATACTGGATTTTGAGAATCCATAGTTCTATCCTCAAACTAGGGTTTGTTTTGTCGGTAGTGGCCCAAACGGCTACCAATAAGGATGAGGTTGCGTTTCCTTATTCTTTTATTAATTTTAATTGATTCTTAATTGATTCGATTCGAGAATTAAAAATTACAAGGCTAAGATGTCAGAAATCTTGATATCCAAAGGGCCCCTAAGGGGCATTCTTTTTTTTTCAATCTAAGATTGAAGAAGGGACTCCACGAAGGAATATCAAGACTTCCTAATTATCATACATTTTATTTATCATACATCTTATGCTACCTACATACACTAAAGTAAGGGCTACTGATTCTGTCGAGAATCAGATTGAATAGGCTGATCAAAAATCAATTTCGGAGTTGTGGATAAAGTCTCCTCATTCTTTCATAGAATGATAGAAGGGCTGTAGGGTTTAGGTTAAAAATAAACATAGGCAAGGTAGGTATCCAATAAATATTTATCTATCCTAATTTTATGGTATATTCTGACGTCCTTTGCTTATAAAAAAAGGGTAACAAAAGGAAGAAAAAATCTTCCTATTCCCGCGTCTTCTATTCAGGACATCATCCCCGTACTCTTTTTTAAGGAAAAGGGCTATGTATCGTATTTATACTTAATGCTCTCCAATTCTACCAGAAATCCTATAAGAATTTGTTAGGAGTAAATTCCTTGAACTGATTCATCCATAGCGTTAGGGCAGAATCCCTTTTTGACTCTGTACCCTTGATTCCACTATGATTATTGATCAATAGTAGAATAATTCCTTCATAGAAATAGGAGACATAATTTACATGGATATAGTAAGTCTCGCTTGGGCTGCTTTAATGGTAGTCTTTACATTTTCTCTTTCACTAGTAGTATGGGGGAGGAGTGGACTCTAGGGATACTACTAATTGATTGAGTAGTCGAATTGTTGTATCAACTTTTTTCTTTAATTGATCGTTTTGCATTAATCATTTTGCCAAACTTTATTCTTTCTCTCTTTCTTTAGTTTTGTTTCACTCCTGTACCTGTAAGAAACTCTTGTAAGAAAGAGTCGTTCTATTCTACTATATATATATAGAAATAGAAAGAGCGATTACAGCAATTCAAAATTTCTACTAGAAGTGACGAATGGTTAAAAAAGTTCTATACATAAGAAAATTAGACTTTCTTCCACGGAGCTATTCACAACATATCGCACACTTTCCATTTGTTTTATATTCTTTTCTTATTCTTAGAATAATTTTTATGCTCTTTTGAAGCATCTCGCCGCATGTTTAAGCATGAAAGATTCGCTGGTTTTTTCCTTTTACTTTTTTCTTTTACTTTTTACTATAGTCTATTCTCATATTATTTTTCTCTCCCTCCATGGATTCTTTCGTGAAGAATTGTCTTCGATTTTTTTATTTTGACTTGATTGAAATTAAGTGGATGCAGTGAAAAAAGAAATTGAATTAGACTACTATTTCAATCTACTAATCTATTCTATGTAGATTCAAGATAATATAATAGAAAGACTCTAAAGTGTCGTAGAAAAAACTATATGTAGTTCTTTCTACCACACTTTATGATTCCAACCAGATCCTTTCATTTAAGACTTGGATTTTTATTTTATTTAATCCCTTTTTCATTTCTTCAATGATTAATTGGAATTCCAATTAATCATTTTGGCTGACTGTTTTTACATAAATAATAAGTAAAAAGGCAGTAGGAACTAGAATAAACAGTGCAGTAGCAATAAATGCGAGAATATTGACTTCCATAACCTCTTTATTTTTTTCACAATAACTCGGGATGTAATCCCATGGAGAGGAAAAAGGGGTATCCTGTAAATTCAAGGGGAGGACTTGCATTCTGATAATACTGAATCAATTCAATATTATGAATATCGGATCTATCAAATCAATTCATGGTTGAGAGTGGAATAGTATAACATAGGAAGATCCACTTTTTCTTTTCTATATCTATAACCCACGATCTTTCTTATCTTATCCAATTTCCCTTCCTTTTTCTTATAGTTATACATACAATTATGTATGTATGTATTATATGACCGACTTTCTATGGGTCACATAGACATCCAAATAAGCAGTAGAAGTAGAAGTGAGATGGAGAAAAGAGGGCTTAAATAAAAAAAAATCGAATATTTTAATTAATTTAGGAAAAAGGGCGTTTGCTTTGCTTGGTTTTTCTTTTATTTTATTAAGTTACTATCAATATCCACTTTTGGGGTCTAAAGATGAGAACAGATCCATAAAATAAGGAGTCCGCAAATGGAATGAAAATGAGATAGATTCTTTCCAATTAGTCATTGAACATACACAAACAAAGTTGGAACTACAAAATGGAGGGGGCCTGGTTTAATCCAAAAAGTAAAGTACTAATTATATTCAATTAAATTCACTGTCTATGTCTAAGAAAAAACGAATACGATTTATGTATGGATTTCGGTAAAATACCGGTACTCTATTCCATAAGAGTCGAATAGGAAGTTAAGATGAGGATGGTATCATCATAAGGATAGAGTAATATCCTAAATTATACTAATCCAAGTATGATATGTATGTCTTTCCTTATCAACCGGGAGTAGTGAAAAAAAAAAAATTCCTATAGGCCTCCCCTCCCTCTTTAATGAGAAATGCGAAATAAAAAAAGTGAAATAAGGGTGCCCCATAGGTATTTGATCTTCTCTCCTGCCCCCCCTTTTTCATGGAAAAAGGAAAGATGAATTTCTCCATTCATTGAACCCTAGTTCGGGACTGACGGGGCTCGAACCCGCAGCTTCCGCCTTGACAGGGCGGTGCTCTGACCAATTGAACTACAATCCCCGCGGGGTGTATGGCATACCTATTCTTAAATAGAACCATAAGAAGATTCGATTCGCCTGTCGTACTCTAAGAAATAGACGAATCATATACTACATACCCACATATCATATGTGGGTATAGTGAGAGTGACATAACTAGTATGTCGCGATTTTTTATCGCTAAAAATGGATGATAATCCACCTTTCATTTCAATAAGAAAAACTCTTTTGTTTGTAAAAAAGGAATGAGAGAGATATGGATTAGAAAGAAATTTCCCCCTTTCGCTTTATCCTTTATTTCTATGGATCAGACATTTTATTTTATGGAAGAAAAACAAATGGATTTAGTTCATATTCACGAAGCCCTAGATTTTTGGGCCGAGCTGGATTTGAACCAGCGTAGACATATCGTCAACGAATTTACAGTCCGTCCCCATTAACCGCTCGGGCATCGACCCAGGAAGAATTTATTCTAGGGTTTTTTAGAATCTATGATTAACCTCCTTTCATAATACTCCCTACCCCCAGGGGAAGTCGAATCCCCGCTGCCTCCTTGAAAGAGAGATGTCCTGAACCACTAGACGATAGGGGCATCACTTCACTAGACGATAGGGCCATATACAACCGCTCGTCATTATACTATAATGATAGTATGAGCAGTTTTTTGGAATTGTCAATATACTCGAAGAGTATAACTAGATCCAAAGCAAAGAGTCTTTCCTACTTTTCTGTTATGCTTTCATAGGATTTTTTTTAGTTGATGGTTAGGTTAATTCACGGATCATTCCCTACTTTTTAGGGAAATTCATTTAAAGGGTATAGAATAAGAATAGATTAATAAAAGGGATTCTAGATTAGTTCAGTACAGGTAGTGATTTGATTGATCTAACAGGAAAAAGAGTCCAATTTGATTTCTTTTTTGTAATTTCCACCCCGTGCTTCGTTTAGCGTTCAGACCAAAAATGCATGCATCCCACACTAAGCCATAAAATTCAAGAAAAAATAGAGAAATTTTCAAAAACAAAGAAAAAAAAGTGAATAAATAATAAATTTAGTAGAAAAGTACTTTATCGGATTCGAACCGATGACTTACGTCTTACCATGGCATTACTCTACCACCAAATAAAAAGCCCTTTATCGGATTTGAACCGATGACTTATGCCTTACCATGGCATTACTCTACCACTGAGTTAAAAGGGCTTTTTATTCAATTCAAAAATTAGCCACTTTGATTTCTCATTATGAGTCTACTGCATAATGTACATAATATATGTATATATAGAGATATATGTAGAGATTATATATGTATATATCGAGATATAGAAGTTTATTCATGGCGAGGTTCAAAATCTTGAGAGTTCAAAATCTTGAGAAAATCAAGAAAAATAAGAAAATCTTTCATATTCTCTCTTATCACTTGCACAAAGTAGAGGTTTTTTTCTTTTTTTATATAAAAAAATACATATAATAAAATACGTGAAGAGAGAGTTGACACAATAAAAAATTATTATTAGTATCCGATATACTTGAAGAGGGTAAGTTCATAGGTATGTAAACATGATCTCGGACGACTCACCAAACCAAAGCCCAGAAGTTCTATTTTTTAGAAGAGGAGAACAAATATGTATCAATTGTTGAATCGGATACAACAATGGGCAAAAAAAAAAAGGCCAAAGGGGCAATAAGAGCTGCTGTTAAAAAAACGGTAGACTTTGTTTTTTTTTATCTTTAGGCTATTGACTTTTCACGTGCTCAGAACGTTCTGCAGAATTAGGGACTTTTTTCTTCTATTGGCTGATCTTATGATGAGAACTTTCTCCATTTATGTTTTATTTCTTCTAATTCTAATTGGGTAGGGTATAAAGGAATTCGCGCTCTTCATATACCCATATGGTTGGGTATTAATTTTCAGTGATATACTTCTTGTCTGTTTTGGTGAGAAATTGAAACTATTTTTAACAGGCATCTCTTAGAAAAACCTTCGAGTTCAAAACTTTTCAATTTTTCTTAAAAAGTTTTGGACGGATTTGTTGAAGCGATTTTTAACAGGTACCCCTTCCAAGGAAGGGGGGTACTTGAATATTCTCAAGGGATTCTGGTTGGTGCATTTTGAACAAACTATGTTGGAGTTTTAGCAACAATTTGCTTGTAAAAAGTGGGCAGTCGAATTTATACTGCAGAGTATAAAAATTATTCTACTGCCTGCCCAACAAAAAATAATAAACCATACCCTACATACCTAACTCCTCCTGGCTATGGGTTTTCTGTTTCCGAAGATTAGGAAAAAAGGAGGATTCTGGAACCCTAAAGGTTCGATGGTATATGGATATGGAAAATATAAGATTCCCGATCCTAGCGGGAAAAGGAAGGGAACAGATACCCAATATGATTCTTGGGAGGAACATTTGGTAATGGTCTTGGTCCTCTATGCTCTTTTTTATGTGTTCTTAGTTCTATTCATCTTCTTTGATTCTTTTAAACAAGAATCTAATAAACTAGAATTGAGTGGAAAAGAGGAGAAGAAATTGGTAAATGGAGAGGATCGACTAACCAGAGACATTTAGGATCTTCTTTACATCAGGTAAATCCGTCGGGTCCTGTCCGCTTCTCCGTTTAAGTTACGACTCTTTGTTTCTTGCTTCTCTCAAGCCATAGGGAAAGTCTATGATGAATTTTTAAAATGCATCTCACTCTTTCTCTAGGGCTCGGACTTCATGATAAGTGGGGGAAGAAAGAAAACATCTTCCCCAATTTCTTTGTTCAGAATTGAACAAAAAAGAAAAGGAAGAAAGGGATTTATGGGGGCAGTGCTGCTCCCTATATCTCCTAGTGTATATTGTAGGAATAATCAAACTATTCCTTAGAGCAGTCTGGCACACTTACGTCCTCGCAAAACAAATAATGATCATTGTAGTCGTAACCGTAGAATACGAACCTAATCGAAATGCATACATTTGTCTCATACACTATGGGGATGGTGAGAAGAGATATATTTTACATCCCAGAGGGGCTATCTAAACCCTAAAGCTAAAGTAAAGGCCCGCGATCGAAGTACCAACAGCTCACTGTCATGAACCTTCTCCATTTGATTCAATAAGGGGGAATTAGCCTCCTTCTCGAATGGCTACCCTTGACAAAGGGTAGCGTTGGTATCATAATCTACATGTAGCGGGTATAGTTTAGTGGTAAAAGTGTGATTCGTTCTATTAATAACTGAATTTGAAATGATATACTTAAGGCGTCCTTAAGTTTTTTATATTCCGATGAAAACTTTAGTTCTTATAAAGGATTTAATCCTTTTCCTCTCAATAGCATATTGAGGAAGAATATACATTCTCGCGATTTGTACCCAAAAACTAATTGAAATTGCATCCAAAATACAAATTGGATTATGAGTACAGAGTCGCGAAGCATAATTTTGCATTGGATTAAGTATTCCAATTTTTAAAATATGAGTAAAGGATCTATGGATGAAGATACAAAAAAGTTTATTTCCAATCGTAACTAAATCTTCTTTTGTTAAAAAAGGAAATGGAAGCCAAATAGCTAAAAAACGGTAGTTTTGGTTTACTAGAACCATCAGCATATTGTTTCAGCTCGGTGGAAACCTAATTCTTTTCCTCAGGATCTCTTGAATGAAATTAGGGAACGAAGTAAGTAGATTAGATAGATTTAGTAGAATTTCTATCTCCTACTCTATAGGGATCATCTAGAAAGCGGAGAGCTTTGGTTCCATTCAGATAGAAAAGCTGACATAGATGTTAAGTGGTGAGAATATCCATAAAGGAGCCGAATGAAATCAAAATTTCATGTTCGGTTTTGAATTAGAGACGTTAAAACTAATCAACCAACGTCGACTATAACCCCTAGCCTTCCAAGCTAACGATGCGGGTTCGATTCCCGCTACCCGCTCCATTCTGTATAAAAGGACTATTCTATTTGTCTAGACATGGTAGAGTCCTGTATTCAACCTTTTTCGTCCACCAGTTTCCGTCCCTCCAGAGCGGAGTAGAGCAGTTTGGTAGCTCACGAGGCTCATAACCTTGAGGTCACGGGTTCGATTCCCGTCTCCGCACTTAGCAGTCTGTATAAAAGGACTATTCTATTTGTATAGAGTAGAGGGCTGGGCGGTATCCAACCCTTTTTTATTCATTAGTTCCCGGCCCTAAAGGGCCAAATGGAGCAGTTTGCGAAGTCACTTGCCCCTACAAGAAGAACTCTCAAGGCTCCTTCCTACCCTGCAGAAAAGAAAAAAGAAATGAAAGAAAGGCACAGTCTACCTCCCTTCCCTTTAAAAGGAGTTTGCCAGTTGTTTGTCTCGGTGAATCCCCAATTTAGGGAGCCCTGTTGGCGAGTTCGATTCCCGCCTCCGGAGCCCCTTTTTTTGAGTGGGGTGCAAAAGAAGGGTAAGATAGTAAGGGATACGGTACTAGACTAACACCTACTTAATTTAATATAAGTAGTTAAGTAGTCAACTAGACTAAATTTTTTATCATAGTACCTTACTAAATTAAGCTGGCGAGCGGCGGGAATCGAACCCGTATCTTCTCCTTGGCAAGGAGATGTTTTACCATTGAACTACGCTCGCTACGGGATATATTTTATAGGGTATATCCGCCTGGGTCGACCGTCTATGTCTGGGTCGACCGTTTCATTTTCTATTATATTAGAGTTTTCTTTTTTTTAATTGTCTGTCAATCAATATTCTAATGGCAATGGAATTTCATAATAATGAAAGAGAAGAGGTAGCAATTCGGAACGCAAATTGCATTTTAATGCGTCTCACAATTCCAATTTTTTCGAAGAAATGGCCTTTTTATTTATTTTGTATCGGGCTACTAAATACTAAACAAATTTAAGAAATGAGAGAATTCAGAATAGCTACCAGAAAGACTAGTCCAATCCATAATGATGTACCGGAAAATACAACGTTTTTATTATTTGACCAACCATCAGGAGAAGCAAATACAAGGGGTACACTAATTACTAACACTGAGGAAGTCGCAATTAATG